CCTATATAACATCCAGGAACAAGGAAATTTAATCGGATATATCGACAGATTCCCACGCAGTCCAACGAAAGATTTTAAAAAACAAAAAGATCAAATTTAATCTCTATCGAATTTTAATATCAGAATAGTGGATATAATTATGATGCAATGGGTTAGGTCCACTAACTTTTTCTTTTGTTGATTTATAATCGATTTAATTGGAATAATGGAAAAGGGAAAAGGAAAATTAAGAAAGGAATGGGAATATTTGAAGATTCAAGGAGACGGCTTATTCATTATAATAATATTAATAATAATATTATAATTATATTAATATAATTATAAAATTTCTTTTATAATATAATAAATTTATTATAATAGCAAATTTATAACTATACTATAATTATAACTCATTACTATAATTCATTAGACATTAGAATAGTATAATTCTAATATCTAATAATATTATAATTCTAATACTATTAATGAATATGAATTCTAATGTTATAATTTAGATAATTTTATTATCTATTAAATTATATGGTTTGTTACCTTTTTATTACTTTATTACAAATATCAACAATATCTTTATTCGCACTTCAAATATGAATACTACCGCCGGAGTTTTATGATTTCTGAAAAAATAAAAGCCCCTTATCGGATTTGAACCGATGACTTACGCCTTACCATGGCGTTACTCTACCACTGAGTTAAAAGGGCTTGTTTGATTCAATTCCTGAATAAAGCCACTATGAGTTTAGTATATATATTTATTATAATAGATGTACATAGATATATCTTACCGAAATGATAAATTTTATTTATCCAGTAAATTAATATAGGTTTAGGTTATGAATATAGGTTATGCTAGTGAATATAGGTAAAATAAAACGGTTTATTGATATTGGATTTGAAACATATCAATACAATGAATTGTTTCAAGACCTATCCTAATTGACATCATAACTAAATTCGTTTGAGTGATATATGTACTCACGAATTTAACATAGATCCAAGATATTTCATTGAATCATTGATAAAGAGAATCGGCGTGACCTTTGAACCAAAATTTTAGCGAAAAAAACTTATAGAATCGTGAAAGATCCTTCGTATGGAGTCATACCATTCCATTATATTGACAATTTTAAAAAACTATTCATACTATGAGCATAGTATGATGGCGGCCGTGCCAGTATGCCCCCATCGTCTAGCGGTTCAGGACATCTCTCTTTCAAGGAGGCAGCGGGGATTCGACTTCCCCTGGGGGTAGGGTACTACGAAAGGAAGTTGATCGTGCATTATCAATAAACCTGGAATTGATTCTTCCTGGGTCGATGCCCGAGCGGTTAATGGGGACGGACTGTAAATTCGTTGGCAATATGTCTACGCTGGTTCAAATCCAGCTCGGCCCAATGCCGATCCACCATGAAATGATATAATATAGCCCATTTGTTGCTCTCCAGAAATGGACGATCCCCCAATCCCAATACGGAAGAGAAAAATTTTCTGATATATCTATACTATTTACTTTACTCTACTCTATTTTTCCAACAAATTCCGGTCTTGCTAATGATCAAGATTCCGATCAGGATCTGTAAATATAAAGTCAAGTTTAAGGAAAAGAGTAAATAAAAAAAGTTTTTTCATTGAAAGGATGGGTATCCAATTGATTTGGCAATAACGAAAAGATTACTAGTAATCCAGGCTGCTCTCACTAAAGTGCATTTCCATATGGGTATCAATATATCACATTCGCGACTCTGTTACAACACGCCAATTCTAATCTAAATTGAAAGGGTTAGAATGAAATCATAAAAAAATGTATACTTTATTTTATTATGGTTTTATTATGGTATTTACTTGGGATTGTAGTTCAATTGGTTAGAGCACCGCCCTGTCAAGGCGGAAGCTGCGGGTTCGAGCCCCGTCAGTCCCGACGAATCCAAATCCAATAAAAAAAAATATATAAATTTATCTCTCTATTTTTTGTGAAAAGAAAAGAAGTACAAATAGCAGAATTTCATTCCCAACCGCGATCCCTCTTCTTTTTTTCTTTTTCGTTTCACATTTATCATCAAACAAATGCTTTGGTTTAATTTCCATCTCTTCGACCAGTACTGATTCGGTTGACGGGAGAGATACATATGTGAATTAGTACAATTATTGTTAGCATCAGGTTCAGAATTGCGTGGGATACCATACTGTATTGGGTCTGGCTTTTTCTTTTTCGATTACTCCCGATCTGTGGAATAGTGTAGAGTCCTGTATGTTTCCAGGGAGTACATACATGAATGGAATTTGTACGATATAAAATAAATTAAATTGAATATAGTTACTGTGATAGAATACTTTTCTTTTAATCTTAAAAGAAAATCCTTTTCTGGCCCAATTTTGTGTAACCTCAATTTTTAATTTCACTAATTGACAATAATCTATCTCATTCAAATTTCACATTGAGCTTTTGATATATGCGTCCCGTTACTAATCCAAGTAACGGGGATATTAAAAAAATAAAGATCAAACAAGGATCGCTTTTTTATTAGCGAGGGAATGCCCTTTTTTTTTTAGGGGGTTTTTCCTTGAAATAACAAACTTTTAAATATATAAATATATCAAAAAAGAGTTAATTTGATGGAATATTAGATTTTTTTATACCGGAACTTGTAATCGTCTTTATCATACTTCTTTTGTTTTCCAAGAAAAGTAGATCATTAAAAAAAGGAGTTTAGAACTTAAACCTTTCCTTTTTTTTCATTTAGCTTCTATTGTTTGTTGGGGTTTGTTTAGAACCAATGTTAAGTGAAAGGGCGGTTGGATGATACTTCATCAGATGATTGTACAAAGAGGGCAGTAGGTTATAGAAAAGAAAGAATGTAAAAGAATGATAAATAAAAAAAAAAGGAATTTTTGATTGGATCAGGAATCCGTTTTTGAGTTCGGTATGGAAAACAGATCTTCCTATGTTATACTATTTAATTCTTGGTTATACTATTTAATTCTTGATGATGAGGCGATTTGATAGCTCAGATATTGTTATTCATGATATTGATCCAATTCGATATCATTGAGATGTAATTCATTCCATTGAATTTACGAAAGATTTATTATCTCTATGGGATTAACTCCCGAGTTATTGCGAATTAAATAAAAATTAAACAATGATATTATGGAAGTAAATATTCTCGCATTTATTGCTACTGCACTGTTTATTCTAGTTCCTACCGCTTTTTTACTTATAATATACGTAAAAACGGTCAGCCAAGGCGATTAATTTGAATTAAACTTTACCTTTTTTGTTCTTATCAATAATTGAAGAGAAGAAAAGGATTCAAATTTAGCGTCTTAAATGAAATGGGCAGACTAAAATCAGCCGTATTCTATGAGATACGATAGTATGGTAGAAAGATTCAGATCTTTCTTTCTACCATACTATCTAGTATTGTTATTGTAGTATATATTGTCGTATATGTAGTATATATTGTAGTATATATTGTAGTATATATTGTAGTATATATTGTAATATATAAAGTAGTATTGTAATACAAGTTAATTTAATATAGATCAATCTACGATAGTATCGTGATATTCCTTTCCTATATATATGGAAATAATATACATATATATAATATACATAGTGATAATGTATTATAGTGTCCCAATTATATTTCTTTGCTTTATCCATTTGTATTTAATTTGTGTTGATTTCAATTAATTTGAAATAATCGAAAGTGACTCTTACAATTATAATTCGTAGATTTCTGATTATTTTGAATATGAATCCCGATCGAAAGAATCAATGACTTCTTCTTTTCTTCGATGGGTATAATAAAATAAAATCAAGTAATCTTTTTGTGAGCATTCCGACGAAGAAGTCATTGGTTGAGCAGTTGACAAATGATCCGTGGGAACTTCTTCGGATTTCGAAAAGGATTACTAAACCTCGTCAATTTTTAACGTTTGAACCATGATATGAGATATGAAATGGGTTCAATAAAACAAGCACAACATAAATAAAATTTCTAAAAAAAAAAAAAAAGAAAACTAAAACAGGCGGTAAGTGCGCAATATGTGACTCGCCCAAGACAGTATTTTAGTATGTGCAGTATCTCGTTGGACAACTACTATGTCTATGTTGTTTCCCATAGAAAATGTGCATACACGTAATGTAATAACAGAACAGTTTTCTCTTTGAACAGTAAAGAGGTAAACAAAACAAAAAAAGTAAAACAAAAAAGGTTCCGTTCTTACCCATGGTCCATATCTAACTTTGGTAAGAGTCGGTTCAGCGAAATAGAAAATTTATGAAGAATTCAGTAGGAAAAAATTTCCTACCATTTGTATTCCTTTTACGTTTTTTTTTACTTTCGAAATACGAACACGGAAATAATTGAAAAATTTCTTTGATTGAAAGAGTATTCTTCCTATATATTTTATTTTTTATTCATAGAATATATTACTCCACTAAAATACAAGAGAATTTCGAAACGAAGGTATTTAAAATTGAAATTTTAAAATTGAAATAGTGAAATTTAAAATAAAAAAAGCTTTACCGAACGATCTATCAAAAAAATTGCTACAGTTTCATTCCTAAACTCAATTTGTAGTACTTCTAGAGTCCACTTCTTCCCCATACTACTAGTGAAAGGGAAAAGGTAAAGACTACCATTAAAGCAGCCCAGGCGAGATTTACTATATCCATGTGAATTATGTCCTCTATCTCTATGAAGGAATTATTCAATTATTGTTCACTAATAAATAATAGTGGAATCACTGGCGCATAGTCAAAAGCTATTTTTGCCTAACATCGTTGATGAAACAATCCAATAAATCCAATTATAACAAGTTCTTATACGATTTCTAGTATAATCAGAAAAGATTAAGCACAAGCAAAATATGCAGAGACCGCCTTGGAAGTATCAAAGAAATGGTACTAACATGTAGAAAAACTAAAAAACCTATTCTTTCTTTTGTTGCCCTTCATTAAGTAAAAAGTATAAAAATATAGAATAAAGATAGATCAC